AATAAGATGCCTGATTAAAGGGCTATTTTGATAGAATAGATAATGTAATTATATTACTCTTATTATACTTTTTAGAATCAAACTAATCCGTTGAGATCAAAACTCAAAGTGCATCATTACACCAAAATATAGAAAGATAAGCTAAAAGTAAGCTTTTAGGTTCATACCCTGAAAATAGAATTATATTCTTCTTTCTAATAATTAAACTATCAACAAAAACTATAGCCCTTATAACACTTATTATATCAACAATTATGGTTTTAAGATCTGAAAACTGATTCAGAATATGAATAGGGTTGGAAATTAATATACTATCATTTATTCCTCTAATAGAAGAAAGAAAAAAACATAAATCATCCGAAGCAAAAATAATATACTTCCTTATTCAAAGATTAAGATCAATTATATTTCTATTTATAATCATTACAAATCCAATAATAATAATAAATGAAATAATTACAGAAAAAATTACTATTATTATAATAACTATAAGAATAATAATAAAAATAGGAGTAGCACCATTACACATATGATTTATTAATATTATAAACAAAATCAGATGAAATAACTGTCTTATTTTAATAAGTTGACAAAAAATTGCCCCAATATTTATTTTATCAAATATTTATAACAATAATATAATTATTAATATTTGTGCAATCATAAGATCAATAATTGGAGCAATTGGAGGTATTAACCAAACATCTATACAAAAAATCATAGCATTTTCTTCAGTAAATCATTTAGGATGAATAATTATTTGTTTAAACTTTGATAATGAAATATGAATTAAATACTTAATTATTTATTCAATTATAATTACTATATTAACGACAATATTTAATAAAAATTCAATTAATTTTATTAATCAAATGAATATAAATACAAAAAATAATATAGAAAAAATAAATATTATAATTATATTTTTAAGATTGGGGGGTTTACCTCCATTTATTGGGTTTTTACCCAAATGAATTGTTATTCAATCAATAATTAATGAAGGATCAATAACAACAATTATAATTCTAATGTTTACATCAATAGTAACATTATTCTACTATATACGAATAATATCTCCAATAATTATAAGATTTAATACTATAAATAAATGAAATATTAAAAATAATAACTTAAAAAATTTCAACATATTTAGTATAACAATTAATTTAGCATTACCTTTAACAATAATCATAAATATAATTTAAATCCTTAAGTTAAATAAACTATTAACCTTCAAAGTTAAATATATAAATTAAATTTTATAGGTTTTAGTAAAAAATTACTACTTTAGAATTGCAGTCTAATATCATAAATTGACTATAAAACCTGATAAAGGAATAAAATATTCATATATAAATTTACAGTTTACAACCTATAATCAGACACTTTATCTTTTAAAAAATTCTAAAAAACAGTACATTATTTAAAATTGAATAAGTGAATATACTCAACTAACCACAAAGACATTGGAACTTTATATTTTATATTAGGTATATGATCAGGAATAATCGGAATATCAATAAGATGAATTATTCGTATTGAATTAGGACAACCAGGATCATTTATTGGAAATGATCAAATTTATAACGTAATTGTCACAGCCCATGCATTTATTATAATTTTCTTCATAGTTATGCCAATTATAATTGGAGGTTTTGGAAATTGATTAGTACCTTTAATAATTGGAGCACCAGATATAGCATTCCCACGAATAAATAATATAAGATTTTGATTATTACCCCCATCATTAACACTACTTTTAGTAGGTAGACTTGTAGACGCAGGAGCAGGTACAGGATGAACTGTTTACCCCCCTCTATCTAGTAATATTGCTCATAATGGGGCGTCAGTAGATTTAACCATTTTCTCATTACATTTAGCTGGTGTATCCTCAATTCTTGGAGCGGTAAATTTCATTTCAACTATTATTAATATACGAACAAAAGGAATAACAAGAGAAAAAATTCCACTATTTGTATGATCGGTAGGAATTACTGCACTATTACTTTTATTATCTTTGCCTGTACTAGCCGGAGCTATTACAATACTATTAACTGACCGTAACATTAATACATCATTTTTTGACCCAGCAGGAGGGGGGGACCCCGTACTTTATCAACACCTATTCTGATTTTTTGGACATCCTGAAGTTTATATTCTAATTTTACCAGGATTTGGTATTATTTCACATATCATTAGACAAGAAAGAGGTAAAAGTAATGCATTTGGATCAACAGGAATAATCTATGCTATACTGGCAATTGGGTTACTAGGATTCATCGTATGAGCTCACCATATATTCACAGTAGGAATAGATGTAGATACACGAGCATACTTTACATCAGCAACAATAATTATTGCAATTCCAACGGGAATTAAAATTTTTAGTTGATTAGCAACAATTCACGGATCAATAATTAATTATTCACCATCAACATTATGAACACTAGGATTTGTATTTTTATTTACAGTTGGAGGATTAACTGGAATTGTTTTAGCTAACTCATCAATTGATATCGTATTACATGATACTTATTATGTGGTAGCACACTTTCATTATGTTTTATCTATAGGAGCAGTATTTGCTATTATAGCAGGATTTATCCAATGATACCCATTATTTACAGGTATAACTATAAACCCTAAATGATTAAAAACACAATTTATCACTATATTTATCGGAGTAAATTTAACATTTTTTCCTCAACACTTCCTAGGTTTAAGAGGAATACCACGACGATATTCAGATTACCCCGATATATATACATCATGAAATATTATTTCATCTATTGGTTCAACAATTTCGATTATAGGAACAATAATATTTATCTTCATTATATGAGAAAGTATAATTTCAAAACGAAAAACAATTTTTATTTTAAATTTAAACTCCAGAATCGAATGATTACAAAATTATCCTCCAGCCGAACACTCATACAACGAAATACCTATTGCATTTAATTTCTAATATGGCAGAAAATATGCAATGAACTTAAGATTCATTTATAAAGATTTATCTTTTATTAGAAATCGCAATATGATCTCAAATTAATATACAAGACGCTAATTCACCCTTAATAGAACAATTAATTTTCTTCCATGATAATACAATAATTATTTTAATTATAATTACTGTAATAATTGCATGAATTATAATAAAAATAATATTTAATAAAAAAATTAACCGATTCATAATAGAAAATCAAATAATTGAAATTATTTGAACAGTAATTCCTGCAATTATTTTAGTTTTAATTGCACTACCCTCATTAAAAATTCTATATATAATAGATGAAATTAAAAGACCAACTATTACTATTAAAGCAATTGGACATCAATGATATTGAAGATATGAATATTCAGACTTCAAAAATATTGAATTTGAATCATATATAAAACCAACAAATGAAATCTTAAATAATGAATTTCGATTATTAGAAACTGACAACCGTATTGTTCTACCTATAAATAATCAAATTCGAATTTTAGTTACAGCAACAGATGTTTTACATTCATGAACAATTCCTTGTTTAGGAATTAAAATTGATGCCATTCCAGGACGATTAAATCAAGGATGTATTTTTATTAACCGACCAGGAATTATATACGGACAATGCTCAGAAATTTGTGGAGCTAATCACAGATTTATACCCATTACACTAGAAACTGTAACAACAAAACAATTCATTAGATGATTAAAAAATAATTCATTAAGTGGCCGAAAGTAAAGCAATGGTCTCTTAAACCAATTAATAGTAATTAACGAATACTCTTAATGGAAAAATTAGTTTATAAAAAACGTAAACTTGTCAAGTTTAAATTATTATTAATTAATATTTTTCTATACCACAAATATCACCATTATCATGAATATGATTAATAATTATATTTTTAATATCAATAATTATAATTAACTCAATAATATATTTTAACAAAAAATACATAAATCAAATAATAATAAAAACAAAAAAAAATAATAAAATTAATTGAAAATGATAACTAATTTATTCTCTACATTTGATCCATCAACATCTATAAATTATTCTATAAACTGAACAAGAACATTTATTATTATAATAATATTCCCTTATTCATATTGAATAATAAATTCACGTTATTCAAAAATAATTCAAATAATTTATATAAATCTACATATAGAATTTAAAACTTTATTAAATAAAAGAAATGGATTAACCTTAATAATAACATCAATTTTTATATTTATTTTAGTAAATAATATAATAGGATTACTTCCTTATATCTTCACAAGATCAAGTCATTTAGTATTTTCATTAGCACTATCCCTACCTTTATGATTATCAATCATAATATTTGGATGAATTCAAAAAACACAACACATATTTGCCCATTTAATTCCTGCTGGAACTCCTGGAATTCTTATACCGTTTATAGTATGTATTGAAACAATTAGAAACATTATTCGACCAGGATCACTAGCTGTACGGCTAACAGCGAACATAATTGCAGGACATTTATTAATAAGATTATTAGGAAATAACACCGCAAATAGAGAAAATATTATTATTATATTACTTATAACTGTTCAAATAATACTTATATTATTTGAAACAGCAGTAGCAGTAATTCAAGCTTATGTATTTTCAATTTTAACAACACTTTACTCAAGTGAAGTAAATTATGAAAAAACAAAATCACCCATTTCACCTTGTAGATCCTAGACCATGACCTTTAACAGGATCAATTGGAGCAATAACACTAACATCAGGGATAGTAATATGATTCCACATAAAAAATCCATCACTAATAATATTAGGTATAACAATTTTAAGATTAACTATAATTCAATGATGACGGGATATTATCCGAGAGGGAACTTATCAAGGAAAACACACAATTATAGTAACAAACGGGTTAAAGTGAGGTATAATTTTATTTATTATTTCAGAGGTGTTCTTCTTTATTTCATTTTTCTGAGGATTTTTCCATAGAAGATTAGCCCCAACAATTGAAATTGGTATAACATGACCACCCAAGGGAATTAAAACTTTTAATCCAATAGATATTCCATTATTAAATACAACAATTTTATTATGTTCAGGTATTACAATTACATGAGCACACCACAGTATTATAAACAAAAATCACAGCCAAACAATTAAAGGGTTATTTATCACCGTAGTATTGGGGATTTATTTCACTATTCTCCAAGGATACGAGTACTTAGAGTCCCCATTTACAATTAGTGATTCAATCTATGGGTCTTGCTTCTTTATAGCAACAGGTTTTCATGGAATCCATGTAATTATCGGAACTACATTTTTACTAGTATGTCTTGTACGAACAATTAAATTTCATTTCTCAAGAAAACACCACTTCGGATTTGAAGCAGCAGCATGATACTGACATTTCGTAGACGTAGTTTGATTATTCCTTTATATTTCAATTTATTGATGAGGTAGCTATTTTTTTAGTATAAAAAGTATATTTGACTTCCAATCAAATGGTCTTAAATTAAGAAAAAATAATAATAACAACAACAATATCAATAATAATAAGAATAATTATTAGAATAGCCTTAATAATAGTATGCTCTATTATTTCAAAAAAATCCAAAAATAATCGAGAGAAAATAACACCATTCGAATGTGGATTTGACCCAAAAAAATCTGCCCGAATCCCATTTTCCATACAATTCTTCATAATTGCAATTATCTTTCTAATTTTTGACGTAGAAATTATTATTATTTTACCTACAATTAAAATAATTCAAATAAGAGAAATAAAAATATGATTTACAACAACATCAGCATTTATTATTATCCTAATTATTGGACTTTACCATGAATGAAAAAATGGAATCCTAGAATGAATAAATTAATATAAGGGGTAATAGTTAAAAAATAACTTTTAATTTGCAATTAAAGATTATTCTCAATAAGAATTTTCCTCAAAGTAAAGAAGTAAAAAATTACATTTAGTTTCGACCTAAAAATAGAGTAATAACTCCATACTTTTAACTAAAACCAAAATAGAGGTATTTCACTGTTAATGAAAATATTGATTTATAGAATCTAGTTAAAAGAGAATGAAGAATCTAAAAGAAGCCGCTAACTATCTTTTAAAGCGGTTTAACTCCGTTTTTCTCTTAATTTATATAGTTTAATAAAAACGTTTTATTTTCAATAAAAAGAAGAAAAATTTTTTTCTATAAATATCCAAGAAGTTTATACTCATCCTAATATCTTCAATATTATGCTTTAAATTTAAGCTACTTGAATCTAATAAATTATAAATATAAAAGTAAATAAAAAGAAAGAAATCATGTAAATCTTTAAATTATTATAATAATATAATTGGGCAAATTTTCTCAAAATTACTAGGTAAAAAAAAGATAATTTTGAGAAAATAAATTCACCCCAACCAACTTCAAGATTTTTATTTAAATTGAAAGAATAATTCAGAAACCCTGATCTCAAAAAATAAGTTCTCAATGAAGGCATAAATCATATACTACTTAAAAAAGTTGAACAAGAATAATTTATTAAAAAATAAGAATTAATATTATAATAAAAAATAGAAAATTCATAGCCTAAAATTAAACCTGAGATAATTACAATTAAAGAAAAAATTTTTATAAAAAAAGGAATTATCAAAAAAACTGGAGTTGAAAAAATCAATCATCTAATTACTCTTCCTCTAATAATTGATATAACAACAAGAAAAATTATAGAAATATTTATAAAATAATCCTCAAAATATGATTGACAAGAATAAGAATTTGTACCAACAATTATAGAATAATATGCTAAACGAACACTATAAGAAACTGTTAGCCCTACAGAAAAATATATAATAAAATAAATAAAAAAATTAGAACCATCAAAAGTCATAACTTCTAAAATTAAATCCTTTGAATAAAATCCTGATAAATAAGGAAAACCACAGAGTGATAAATTAGAAATACAAAAACAAGTAATAGTTAAGGGAAGTTGATTAGAGATTCCTCCTATAAAACGAATATCTTGAGTGTCATTTATAACGTGAATAATTAATCCAGCACATAAAAACAATAGGGCCTTAAAAAAAGCATGAGTTAATAGGTGAAAATAAGACAAATAAGGAAAACCTAAAAACAAAATAGTTATTATTAATCCAAGCTGGCTTAAAGTAGAAAGAGCAATAATTTTTTTCAAATCAAACTCAAAATTAGCCCCCAAACCAGACATAAATATAGTTATTAGGGATAGAATTAAAAAAAAATTACAATTAAATATATATAATATATCACTAAAACGAATCAATAAATAAACACCCGCAGTTACCAGAGTCGAAGAATGAACAAGAGCAGAAACAGGAGTTGGTGCTGCCATGGCAGCAGGTAGCCATGAAGAAAATGGAATTTGGGCTCTTTTAGTAAATCCGGCCAAAATTAATAAAATTATTAAATAAAAAACCCAACCTTCAAAAATATTTAAATAATATAAATAATGTCATCTACCATAATTTATTATTCAAGAAATTGACAAAAGAATAGCAACATCTCCAATACGATTAGTTAAAATAGTTAATATACCCGCTCTGTGAGATTTAAAATTCTGAAAATAAATAACTAAACAATAAGAAACAAGCCCTAAACCATCTCAACCAATAAGAATTCTAATTATATTAGGGCTTATAATTATTATAAATATAGAAAAAATAAATATCAAAACCAAATATAAAAAACGGATTTTATTCCCATCTGAAATTATGTATGAATGACTATATAAAACAACTATTGAAGAAATAAAAAAAACACAACCACAAAAAAATATTGACATTCAATCAAAAATAAAAGTTAATGTTATTAAAACTCTATTAATTGTAATAAATTCTCAATCTAACATATAAACAGAATCATTATATAAAAAAAATATACCTATTATAACTATTAAAAGTCCAAAAATTGATAAAAAAAATGATCTTAATATATACATTGAAACATTCTTCAAGGTTTGAAATATAAAATATACCTATAACACCACAAATTATTATTCTAATTAAACTATTCAAACATAATCAAACCATAAAAATATCAATTTTCAAAATTATAAAATTTAAAGGAAGTCAATGTAAAAAAAGTAATATAAATTCACGAACATTGACAGAGAAATAACTTTTTATACCTCTATATAAAGAACCATGCTGAGTGTTAGAATATAAATAAATTCTATAACAACAACTTAAAAAAGAACCAAAAAACAAATAAAAAAATCTATATCTAGATCATCTTATCAATCTATTAATAATTATAATTTCACCTAATAAATTTAAAGAGGGGGGGCTGGCCATATTATTAGCGCAAAGTAAAAATCAAAAAAAAGAAAGTCTGGGCATTAAAGTAATTAAACCTTTATTAAAATAAAATCTTCGACTAGAAGAACGCTCATAAACAATATTGGCCAAACAAAACAAACCTGAAGAACAAAGACCATGACCAATTATTAAAATTAATGAACCTAATATACCATAATAATTTATTGTAAAAATACCACAAATAACTAAAGCCATATGTCTAACAGAAGAATAAGCAATAAGAGACTTTATATCAACTTGAAATATACAAATAAAACCAATTATTATTATACCAAATAAACTTAAACAAATAAAAAACATATTATTTAATATATAATCACCAATTAAAAACCCAAAAACTCGTATTAAACCATAACCTCCTAATTTTAATAAAATACCAGCTAAAATTATTGAACCAGAAATTGGGGCCTCAACATGAGCTTTAGGTAATCAAAAATGAAAAAAAATTATTGGTATCTTAATTAAAAACCCCAACAATAAACCAAGATATAAATAAAAATTATAATTTAAAAAAATTAAATTAAAAAATAAAGTATTACAAGTAATATAAATATAAAAAATTCTTAAAAGTAAAGGCAAAGAACCAAATAAAGTATAAAAAAGTAAATAAAAACCTGAAGATAAACGTTCAGGCTGATAACCTCAGCCAAAAATTAATAATAAAGTTGGAATAAGACTAGATTCAAAAAAAATATAAAATAAAAATAAACTAGAAGTTGAAAAAGATAAAACCAAAAAAAAAATCAAGAAAATCAATGTTAAAATAAAATAAGTAGAAGAATTAGTGTTTAACAAATTATAACTGGCCAAAATTATCAACAAACCAATTCAAAAAGTTAAAAAAATTAAGGAGCCGGACAAAACATCCATCATAAAAGTATAGCTGAAAGAAGAAAAAAACAAATTAAATAAATTTAAGTTTATAAAAAGAATAAAAAATAACAATAAGGAGGAAATCAATACTATTCAATTTTTTAAAAAAGAAATAGGAATCAAAAAAAACAAAAAAAATAATATTTTTATCATATTAACCCAGAAAGATTTATTAAATTATCATTACCATGACAACGAATTATAGAAATTAAAATTGATAAACCTAAAACACCCTCACAAACGGAAAAGGTTAAAAAAATAATAATAAAATTATACTCTCTTTCAAAATTATATAAAAAACAAAAGAAAACAAAAAAAAGAACAACAACCAAATACTCCAAGCTTAAAAGAGTTAAAAGTAAATGCTTTCGTAATGAACAAAAAATTAATAAACCACAAATAAATATGTACCAAAAAATCAAAGAATTTAACAGAATAAGTTTTAATAGTTTAAATAAAATAATGATCTTGTAAATCATAGATAGTGTAAAACTTTAAAACTTCAGCAAAGAAAAATAAATCTCATCTTTAATCCCCAAAATTAATATTTTAATTAAAATATTTGCTGAAAATGAAAATTTTATTAGCAATTATATTAACAACATCCACATTAATAATAATAATAAAACACCCATTAAGAATAGGATTTAATTTAATTATTCAAACAATTATTATTAGATTAACAATAAATATAATAATAAAATACTCATGATACTCATATATCCTAGTATTAGTTATATTAGGAGGAATATTAGTATTATTTATATATATAGCAAGAATTGCATCAAATGAAATCATAAAATTCAATTTTAAAATAACCATTATAATAATTATTTCAACAACCTTATTTTATCTTATTCTAGAAAATGAAATATTTATAAATCAACAAGAAATAATTATATTAATTGAAAATAAACAAAATATATCAATAATAAAACTATTTAATAGAAAAACATCAATTATAACAATTATGTTAGCTTTATATCTATTAATCACTATAATTTACGTAATCTTTATCACCAACACATTCGAAGGGCCAATACGAAAAAAAAACTATGAAAAAACCAATCCGTAAAAATCATCCATTAATTAAAATTATAAACTCATCATTAATTGATTTACCATCACCGTCATCTATTTCTATTTGGTGAAATTTTGGATCACTATTGGGAATATGTTTAATTATTCAAATTCTTACAGGTATTTTCCTAGCAATACATTATACAGCAGATATTAACATTGCATTCAACAGAGTAGTACACATTTGTCGAGATGTCAACAGAGGTTGACTATTACGAAACATGCATGCTAACGGAGCCTCAATATTTTTTATTTGTTTATATATGCATGTAGGACGAGGTATATATTATGGATCTTACAAATTATTTTTAACATGAGCTATTGGAGTTGTAATATTATTTGTAATTATAGCAACTGCATTCCTAGGGTATGTTTTACCATGAGGACAAATATCATTTTGAGGAGCAACAGTAATTACTAATCTAATATCAGCAATTCCTTATTTAGGTAACGAAATTGTAAAATGATTATGGGGTGGATTCTCAATTGATAATGCCACATTAACACGATTCTTTACACTACATTTCTTACTTCCATTTATTCTTGCCGCCCTAACAATTATTCATCTTTTATTCCTTCACCAAACAGGATCAAATAATCCTACTGGTATTAACAGAAATTATGACAAAATACCATTTCACCCATATTTTTCAATTAAAGACATTATAGGGATAATTATTGCCCTTTATTTATTTATAATACTTAACTTATTAGAACCTCGAATACTTGGAGACCCTGAAAATTTTATTCCAGCCAACCCTTTGGTAACCCCTGTTCATATTCAACCAGAATGATATTTCCTATTTGCCTATGCAATTTTACGATCAATTCCTAATAAATTAGGTGGAGTTTTAGCTATAGTATTATCTATTCTTATATTAATATTCATTCCATTGACTAGAAAAAACAAATTCCAAAGAAACATATTTTATCCAATTAGACAAATACTATTTTGATCATTTCTAACTTTAGTTATTTTATTAACATGAATTGGAGCACGACCAGCTGAAGAACCTTTTATTACAACAGGACAAATTATTACAACTTTATATTTTATGTACTTCATTATTAACCCTTTCATATTAAAAATATGAGATAAACTAATAGAATAGTTGATTAAGCTTTAGAAAAGCATATATTTTGAAAATATAAGATAGAAGTTAAATTCCTCTATCAACTTAACTTAAAATGATGATTATAAAAACTCAAACATAAATAAAATAAAACCTATAAAAAAAATAAAATAGTTTAAAGAAATTGGTAAAAAAACCTTTCAAGTCAAATACATTAATTTATCATAACGAAAACGAGGTAAAGTACCTCGAACTCAAATAACCAAAAAAATAATAAAAACTAATTTAAAATAAAAAATAATAGAATTTAGATCACATCCCAAAAAGAAAATAACAGTTAAAAGACTTATGAAAATAATATTTATATATTCAGAAAGAAAAATAAAAGCAAAACCCCCTCTTCTATACTCTACATTAAACCCAGAAACCAACTCGGACTCCCCCTCAGCAAAATCAAAAGGAGAACGATTAACTTCAGCTAAAAATGAACTTACCCAACAAAAAAATAAAGGAAAAGAAAAAAAAATGAACCAAATATAGACCTGATAATTTATAAAAGAAAGTAAATTAAAATCATATACAAATAAAACAATACATAAAAGAATTATTGATATTCTCACTTCATAAGAAATAGTTTGAGCCATAGAACGTAAAGAACCTAAAAGTGCATAATTAGAATTTGAAGATCAACCGCATATTAAAACACCATAAACACCTATTCTAGTACAACACAAAAAAAATAAAAACCCCAAACCAAAATTATAAACATTAATAATATAAGGAAATAATAGTCATAAAGAGAAAGATAATAAAAGTATAAAAACAGGAGAAAAATAATAAATCAAAAAATTTGATATATATAAATAAGTTTGTTCCTTAAAAAATAATTTTAAACCATCACTAAAAGGTTGTAAAAGCCCTATATAACCAACCTTATTAGGACCTTTTCGTAATTGAATATAACCTAAAACTTTACGTTCAAGTAAAGTAACAAAAGCAACAGACAAGAGAACTATAATCAAAAGAAATAAAAAAACCAAAACATAAATTACTACTTGTAAAGTATATTACATATATAAATTCTAAATTTACAGCACTAATCTGCCAAAGTAGTTAATTTTAATCAAAATTAAATAATTTAATTAATGTAAATGGTCCTTTCGTACTAATTTACAAAAAATAAGGATAGAAACCGACCTGGCTCACGCCGGTCTGAACTCAAATCATGTAAGAATTTAATGGTCGAACAGACCAAGAAAAATGAAATTCTACACCCAAATCTTATCTTAATTCAACATCGAGGTCGCAAACTTTTTCATCGATAAGAACTCTCCGAAAAAATTACGCTGTTATCCCTAAGGTAAGTTAATCTTATAATCAAAAATTTTGGATCAAAAAAACATAAATTAATGAAAAAAATATTAAAAGTTAAATAAATTTTAATGTCACCCCAACAAAACTTTACATTCTAAAAAATAGTTTAATAAACAAAAAACAATAATTAATAAATAAAGTAAACTTCTATAGGGTCTTCTCGTCCTATAAAAAAATTTTAGCTTTTTAACTAAAAGATTAAATTCAAAATAATTAAAAAAAGAAAGTTTATTTTTCATCAAACCATTCATACTAGCCTTCAATTAAAAGACAAATGATTATGCTACCTTTGCACAGTCAAAATACCGCAGCCTTTTAATTAAAAAAAATCAATGGGCAGGCCTGATCTTAAATTAAAATCAAAAGACCATGTTTTTGTTAAACAGGTGAAAATAAAATTTGCCGAATTACTATTTTTAAATTATAAAAATTACTAATTTTATCATTATTAATTAAAACAAAAAATTATATATAAAACATTAATAAAAAATTAAAAGGAAAAAAATCATTTAAATAAAAAAATAATTATAACAAAATAAAGATGGAAATTATTAATCCTACAAAGAATTTAATCAAAAAGACTTTTTAACAAAAAATATGAGCTTATCCCCATAAATCTTTAATTAATAAACTTTAATTAATAAAATTAAAAAAAAGCAATATTAAAAATGAATTAAATTCAAGTATTAATGAACTAGATATTATTTTAAATGAAAAGCATATAACCTCTAAGGAAAAATTATAAATTTTTTTGTTACAAAAAAAAACATTTAACCTTAAGTCTTAAAATTTCGAGAAAAAAAAATAATTTTATTATTTTAATAAACCCTGATGCAAAAGGTACTTCAAACAAAAAATACTTTAACTTAAAAACAAAATAATCCTTCACAGTAAAATTAACTATAAATAAAAAATATTAATTCAAAAATACTAAAAAACAAAATATTTTTATTAAAATTAAAAAAAACAAAAAAAAATAATAAATTTTTACTTCAAACCGTGTTGAATTGCACAACAAAATTATTAATGTAAATAATAAGTTCACTAAATGAAACAATTTGAACTAACCAGGCCCACCTTCCGGTAGGCCTACTTTGTTACGACTTATCCCAACTCATAATGGGAGTGACGGGCGATGTGTGCATTATTTAGAACTAAAATCAAAATTATTATTTTATAAAAATTACACCTAAATCCAATTTAATGAAAAATATTCCAAATTTCAATCCATTAATAAAATAAATGTAACCCACCTCTTCTTTAATATAGCTACATCTTGACCTAACATAATATTCATAAAAAAAAGAGAAAATAATCTTATAAAACATTCAATGACAGCGATATATAAGCAAAATTAAAGTAAAATCAATCGTGGATTATCAATTACAGGGCAGGTTCCTCTAGAAAGATTAAATAACCGCCAAATTCTTTTAATTTAAAGGACATAACTATTAATATTAAGAAAAATTTACAATTATAATAATAGGGTATCTAATCCTAGTTTATTAATAATTTTCATATATAAGTCATTCACCTATAATAATATAATTAATTAAAATTTCACCTAATAATTAAAACTAAAATTATAAAAAACAAAATTAATATTGAATCAAAAAGATTTGATTTAACTAATTGTATAACCGCGACGGCTGGCACAATTTTTGTCAGTTATTAATAAAAATTCTGATTTTATATCTCAATAAAAACCAAAATTAAATACTGAATATAAACTCATTTAGAAAAAAGAAAAATCTTACATATAAAATAATTCTAAATCCAAATCTTAAAGAAAGAATCAAACTTTAAATTCATTAAAAAGAATACGGGACCGTAAAAAACAAAATATCAACATAAAAATATTGGAACCAAACTCATGCTAGCCCCCCGTACCCTTTCTACTCCATGCCTCCACTATTGGTGGTCCCCCCCATTAAACATTTATTGAGATATAAGTTCCTATATATATATAACCCTATTACTCTCTAATATACCTATAAATCCCTTGTATTCCCCTAAATACTTATATATTAATGTACTCTATATGTATCCGTCACGATCCTCTCCCATCGATGATAGACTGTGAAATTGCTAGTACTAACCTACTATTATGTACTTGTTATCCTATAAATCATACATACCTCATTACTTCATTGATCTCTTTTTCATAGCTAAGCCTAATCTTGTCCTTATCTCTATATAACCTCCTATCACATAAATCATTACCCATAGTTGTCTATTTATCCGTTAACTGTTCCTACACATTATATATCATCCCAGCGTCTCTTATATGCGCCATAGTCCCTTTTCGGTAAACACTCTTCTCCTTCTTTCAATTCTTCTTTTCCAACCATCATATACCCTAACTAAACCTCTACTCTTTATACTACCTATCATCTAACTCCCCCCAAGCATTATTGCTTTACGCGACCCTCAATGACTTATTCTACCTATAATCATCTCTCTGTATTATATTATATGTATATTACCCCTCTCTGAAATAATTATATCCAACACCAACTAACCCTCTTTTGATGAAACACATTTTTTGTAAAAATTTAGACTTATGGAACAAAACTCTTCCCTCAAACAAAAGATTATAACTAAAACGAAAAATTAATGTACCCTACAAAATATTTTTTAATA